TAATGACAAAGCTTTTAACGCCGCCCAATAGCCTTTCCTTTTCCAAATATTTTTACGAATACGCTTTTTTGATATAGAAGTACGTTTTTTTGGAACTGCCATTTGAAAATCATTGTTATAGTTGGATGTGAAAGACATCTATTATTCAAAACAAATTATTATTTCTTATTCATTATCTATTTTTTCTATAAATAATATTCTCTTCATAAAAAAGAAATATAGATATGTGAAAGATCTGTTAAATTGGATCAAAAATGAATCGAACTAATAAAATTTTGATTCCATACAATATTTGTCAAACCAAAAATTTTTGGTTTGGAACTCTTAGTTCTCCTCTCAAATTTATATCTTTAGAATCTGCTAGGTCATAGAAATGAAATTTAATGATTTAATAAAATAAAGAAAGAACCTAAAAGACCTTGATTTTCGTCATTATAGACTTTATTTACACGTAATAAAATACCTCAAAGGATTGTAAACTTTTGCCTAATAAAAAACTTGAGTCTTTTTTTAGTCAAACTCGAGAAAAGAATACACCTAAATTCAATTTTAAAATTCGAATGAGATTATGAATAAATCTGTTAAAGAATACGTGGTTTGATATAAAAATATCTCAGTCGTTTTTTACCCTTTCTCAAAAAAAAAGTTCATTTTAGATCTATAATATTCTAACGTTTACTAAGAAATCGTTTTGATTGAAATGCAAAACAATCAATCCCATAATGAATTAGTTAATGCGTTGAAAGAAACTAACTAAACTCAAGAGTTTTTATTTCATTAGACCGATGACCTTAGTTAATCCTATAATTCATATCAGCATCAAGTACTCTTTTTAGCGTAATTTTTTATCCTTGCTCTATGAATCTAAATTATTATTACGAGAATTTCTCGTAATAATAATTTAGATTTGCATTTTCATGTTATAAGTATTCATTTTTCTATTTTTCTTGGTCATCTCATTTGACCGATTGTAACTTCTTGTTTTGAATATTTGAACGATTTTGAAAAGACTTAGAATAAATACTAATCTACAAATATTTCAAATTATTAAATAAGTTAGTGCATATCTTGATTTTTTATTGACTTTTTTCGAACGAGGTAAGATCCGGTGAATCGGAAACAATTAATTAAGAATAAAAAACTTTTTTTATGGAACAGACATATCAATATGCGTGGATAATACCTTTCCTTCCACTTCCAGTTCCTATGTTAATAGGGTTGGGACTTCTTCTTTTTCCGACGGCAACAAAAAGTCTTCGTCGTATGTGGTCTTTTCAGAGCGTTTTATTGTTAAGTATAGTCATGATTTTTTCCATGAATCTCTCTATTCAGCAAATAAATAGCAGTTATGTCTATCAATATGTATGGTCTTGGATTATCAATAATGATTTTTCTTTAGAATTCGGATACTTGATCGACCCGCTTACTTCTATTATGTTAATATTAATCACTACTGTTGGAATTATGGTTCTTATTTATAGTGATAATTATATGTCTCATGACCACGGATATTTGAGATTTTTTGCTTATATGAGTTTTTTCAGTACTTCCATGTTGGGATTAGTTACTAGTTCAAATTTGATACAAATTTATATTTTTTGGGAATTAGTTGGACTATGTTCGTATCTATTAATAGGATTTTGGTTCACACGACCTGTTGCAGCAAAGGCTTGTCAAAAGGCGTTTGTAACTAATCGTGTTGGCGATTTTGGTTTATTATTAGGCATTTTAGGGTTTTATTGGATAACGGGGAGTTTTGAATTTCGTGATTTATTCCAAATATTCAATAACTTGATTTCTAATAATGAGGTCAATTTTTTCTTTGTTACTTTGTGCGCTATTCTATTATTTGCCGGTGCGATTGCGAAATCCGCACAATTTCCCCTTCATGTATGGTTACCTGATGCAATGGAAGGGCCAACTCCGATTTCGGCCCTTATACATGCTGCTACGATGGTAGCAGCGGGAATTTTTCTTGTAGCTCGACTTATGCCTCTTTTCATAGTCATACCCCACATAATGAATTTTATCTCTTTGATAGGGATAATAACAGTTTTTTTAGGAGCTACTTTAGCTCTTGCTCAAAAAGACATTAAGAGGGGTTTAGCTTATTCCACAATGTCTCAACTGGGTTATATGATGTTAGCTCTAGGTATGGGGTCTTATCGCAGTGCTTTATTTCATTTGATTACTCATGCTTATTCCAAAGCATTATTGTTTTTAGGATCGGGATCTGTTATTCATTCAATGGAAACTCTTGTTGGATATTGTCCAAAAAAAAGTCAGAATATGGTGCTTATGGGAGGTTTAACAAAACATCTACCAATTACTAAAAATTCTTTTTTATTAGGTACACTTTCTCTTTGCGGTATTCCACCCCTTGCCTGTTTTTGGTCCAAAGATGAAATTCTTAATGATAGTTGGTTGTATTCACCTATTTTTGGAATAATAGCTTGGTCTACGGCGGGATTAACCGCATTTTATATGTGTCGGATCTATT